TTAACAACACTTTTCCCTCAGGATTTGTTGCAGGAAAGGGATAATGTGCAACTTCGAGTTGTCAATTATATCCTTTATGGAAATGGCAAAGCCACTCGAGGCATTTCTGACACAAGTATTCAATTAGTACGTACCTGTTTAGTATTGAATTGGAATCAAGATCAAAAAAGTTCTTCTATGGAAGAGGCCCGCGCTTCCTTTGTTGAAGTAAGAACAAATGGTATGATTCGAGATTTCCTAAGGATCGATTTAGTGAAATCCGCTATTTCATATATCGGGAAAAGAAATGATCCATCATTAGAAAAAAATGAGGGATTAGATCATACCAATATGAATCCATTTTATTCCATTTATTCAACGACAAAACCTCAACAATCATTTAACAAAAATCAAGGAACTGTTCGTACGTTGTTGGGTATAAACAAAGAATGTCCATTTTTTATAATTTTGTCATCATCCAATTGTTTTCGAATAGGTCCATTTATATCCAAGGGTGTAAAATATCACAAAGAATCAATTAAAAAAGATCCCCTAAGTCCAATTAGGAATTCATTGGGTCCTTTAGGAACAGCCCTTCAAATTGCGAATTTTTTTTCATTTTACCATTTAATAACTCATAATCAGATCTTGGTAACTAATTATTTGCAACTTGACAATTTAAAACAAACCTTTCAACTACTTAAATTTCAATATTATTTAATGGATGAAAATGGACGAATTTATAATCCCGATCCATGCAGTAACATCATTTTGAATCCATTCAATTTGAATTGGTATTTTCTTCATTATAATTTTTGTGAAGAGACATCCACAAAAATTTATCTTGGACAATTTGTTTGTGAAAATGTATGTATAACCAAAAACGGACCGCACTTAAAATCGGGTCAAGTTCTAATTGTTCAATCTGACTACGTAGTAATAAGATCAGCTAAGCCCTATTTGGCTACTCCAGGAGCAACAGTTCATGGCCATTATGGGGAAATCATTTATGAAGGGGATACATTAGTTACATTTATATATGAAAAATCGCGGTCTGGTGACATAACGCAAGGTCTTCCAAAAGTGGAACAAGTCTTAGAAGTTCGTTCGATTAATTCAATATCGATGAATCTAGAAAAGAGGATTGATGGTTGGAACGAACGTATAACAAGAATTCTTGGAATTCCTTGGGGATTCTTGATTGGGGCTGAGCTAACTATAGCGCAAAGCCGTATCTCTTTGGTTAACAAGATCCAAAAGGTTTATCGATCCCAGGGGGTGCAGATCCATAATAGGCATATAGAAATTATTGTACGTCAAATAACATCAAAAGTCTTGGTTTCAGAAGATGGAATGTCTAATGTTTTTTTGCCCGGAGAACTAATTGGCTTGTTTCGGGCGGAACGAACGGGACGGGCTTTGGAAGAAGCGATATGTTACCGAGCTACCTTATTGGGAATAACGAGAGCATCTTTGAATACTCAAAGTTTTATATCCGAAGCGAGTTTTCAAGAAACTGCTCGAGTTTTAGCAAAAGCGGCTCTCCGGGGCCGTATCGATTGGTTGAAAGGACTAAAAGAAAACGTTGTTCTGGGGGGGATGATACCCGTTGGTACCGGATTCAAAGGATTTGTACACCATTCAAGTCAACATAAGGGCATTCCCTTGAAAACAAAAAAAAAGAATCTATTCGAGGGAGAAATGGGAGATATTTTGTTTTACCACAGAGAATTTTTTGATTCTTTTCTTTCAAAGAATTTCTGTGATCGATCAAAACAACAATGATTTATGGGGTTTAATAGAAGAGATTCATCTTTTTTATCTTTTATGTATTTGTTATGGTTATTTATATTTAATTTAGTAAAAAAATAACGAATAGAAAAGAATTAATGATTTGGGTTGTATAGCAACGGCCAATTTGCGGTATAAAAGAAGGTTCCGTTGGAACAATTATTTATTTCAGAATATCTCATCTCTTTATTAAAAAAGAGAAAGTGTGGGGAGAAATGACAAGACGATATTGGAACATCAATTTGGAAGAGATGATGGAAGCGGGAGTTCATTTTGGTCACGGTACTCGGAAATGGAATCCTAGAATGTCGCCTTATATCTCTGCAAAATGTAAAGGTATTCATATTATAAATCTTACTAGAACTGCTCGTTTTTTATCAGAGGCTTGTGATTTAGTTTTTGATGCATCAAGTAGAGGAAAACAATTTTTAATTGTTGGGACAAAAAATAAAGCAGCTGATTCAGTAGCACGGGCTGCGATAAGGGCTCGCTGTCATTATGTTAATAAAAAGTGGCTTGGAGGTATGTTAACGAATTGGTCCACGACAGAAACGAGACTTCATAAATTCAGGGACTTGAGAATGGAACAAAAGGCAGGGAGACTCGCTCGTCTCCCAAAGAGAGATGCAGCCGTGTTGAAGAGACAATTATCTCACTTGCAAACATATCTGGGTGGGATCAAATATATGACAGGGTTACCAGATATTGTAATCATCGTTGATCAACAAGAAGAATATACGGCCCTTCGAGAATGTATTACTTTAGGGATTCCAACGATTTGTTTAATCGATACAAATTGTGACCCGGATCTCGCAGATATTTCGATTCCGGCAAACGATGACGCTATAGCTTCAATTCGATTAATTCTTACCAAATTAGTATTTGCAATTTGTGAAGGCCGCTCTAGCTATATAAGAAATCCTTGATTCATAATAAAATAAAAAACAGACTTCCTAAACTCTATATTGGTTACTAGATCCTGAATTTCAAAAACTAGTTTAAAATAACTGGGGATATTATGTAATCAATGGGTATCCGAAATATCAAATTCTATTTACTATATTAATAGTAAATAGAATTTTAAAGTAGACAAGTCGAGAAAGAGATGGTTGAATCAAAATAATTTTTTTTTAAGTTATATTTATGTCAGAGGACAATATGAATGTTCTATCATATTCAATCAACGCACTAAAGGGGTTATATGATATATCTGGTGTGGAAGTAGGCCAACATTTCTATTGGCAAATAGGGGGTTTCCAAATCCACGGCCAGGTACTTATAACTTCTTGGGTTGTAATTGCTATCTTATTAGGTTCAGCGGCTATAGCTGTTCGCAGTCCACAAACCATTCCGACTGGCGGTCAAAATTTTTTTGAATATGTTCTTGAATTCATTCGAGATGTGAGCAAAACTCAAATTGGAGAAGAATATCGCCCTTGGGTTCCCTTTATTGGGACTATGTTTCTATTTATTTTTGTTTCTAATTGGTCAGGGGCTCTTTTACCTTGGAAAATCATACAGTTACCTCACGGGGAGTTAGCCGCACCCACGAATGATATAAATACTACTGTTGCTTTAGCTTTACTCACGTCAGTAGCCTATTTCTATGCGGGTCTTACAAAAAAGGGATTAGGTTATTTTGGTAAATACATTCAACCAACTCCAATTCTTTTACCGATTAACATCTTAGAAGATTTTACAAAACCTCTATCACTTAGTTTTCGACTTTTCGGAAATATATTAGCGGATGAATTAGTAGTTGTGGTTCTTGTTTCTTTAGTACCTTTAGTGGTTCCTATACCTGTCATGTTTCTTGGATTATTTACAAGTGGTATTCAGGCTCTTATTTTTGCAACTTTAGCCGCAGCTTATATAGGCGAATCCATGGAGGGTCATCATTGATTAGTCTCTTAGGAAGAGCCTATCTTTTAGTTTAGATTCAGGTAATATCTGTGTATGTGTGGCTCAAGATACTCTATCTTGATAATTTAGAGCATATAAATAGACAAATACATACAGTTTAAGGGTAATAGAAAAAAACGATATTCGAGAGGGGGGGCCAGGTATGTGGATAATGACTATAAGTTAATTCTTTCAGATTAGATGTTTCAAAGAATAATTCAAAAATCCGATTGAATTAAAAATATAATAGACGGTTTACGTTATGTAAGAAACATATGTATATTTTATATTAGATATTGACAAGTTATATATGAACTCAAATTTAGTAATATTTAATTTGTCCTACTTGAATTTCGATAGAGATACCAACCGAAGTCCTTCCGTTTCGTTTATGACTGCGAATTGAATGAAGAAAATGAAGAAAAAGATCGAAGAATGATTAATGATTAGAAAAAGGAAATGGAAAAGCTTAAGTTGTATTGATTCAGAACGACTCAACAAATAGGAACTAAAAAAGACGAAATCTTTCTAATGATCTAATAATAGTATTATTTCCATTTTCAATTTGTCGTTTTTAGTTATTTCGACTGGATGAATCTTAGCAATGGAATAATTAAATCATAATGTATTGGTTGATTGTATCATTAACCATTTCTTTTTTTTTTGTGTGAGGAACTTATCATGAATCCACTGATTTCTGCCGCTTCCGTTATTGCTGCTGGATTGGCTGTAGGGCTTGCTTCTATTGGACCTGGAGTTGGTCAAGGTACTGCTGCGGGACAAGCTGTAGAAGGTATTGCGAGACAGCCCGAAGCAGAGGGAAAAATACGAGGTACTTTATTACTTAGTTTAGCTTTTATGGAAGCTTTAACAATTTATGGATTGGTTGTAGCATTAGCGCTTTTATTTGCAAATCCTTTTGTTTAATCCAAGAAAAAGAAAAGAAATATGTATTTCTCATATTTCTTTTCTATTCTTGGACTTGCAGGTTGCTTTTTCCCATTATAGTAAAAAATCGCTCCTACACAATTACTTAATTTGTTGAAAAAATAATCCACGGGAAGGACTTATTTGAGGATGAAGAATTCGTGTTACCCACTCGCTTTCTTCCTTCCTTCCCCTTCTTGGAGAAGTGTTGCAACAAGGGGGGGTATTTCGCAATTCACATGAAACCTAGTACCTAATTAGTAATTCGATTCCAATAAGTTAAGTATTATTCTTATTGGGAATTTTTTAATCTCAATTAAAAAAAAAAAGAAAATTCATTTCGAAACTTTTTTTTTCTATTTAGAAGGAGCAAAGAAGTGAAATAATACAACGATTTTTGG